TTGTTGGTAGCATTATATTCAGGATTCCAAGACATATCGAGTTTTATTTTTCGATTGTTCATAATGGAATATGTACAGAGAATATCGCAGGGTTCTTGGTAGCACATACACAAATGGAATTCATTTATTATAATGACCCAATAAAGGGAATCGAATTCCCCCCATGAGCTACGTTTCCAAATGAAATTATCTCTGTTTCTGCTTATGATTTTGGGTAACCTCAATTAGTAAATTTACTAATTTAAATTTGAAAAATCTATTTCATTCAAATTGCACACTGAACTTTATATATATATGTGTCCTAGTCCTAATATAATAATCTGAGGAAAGAGGATAAAAGAAAGATAAAGATCGTCCCACAATCACACCTTTCTTCGAGAAGGAATGAATTTAGTGAAGAAATGCATAAAGTTTCGTCCCTATTTATTCGGAGTATCATCAACATCAAAAACGCTACTATAATGGTAAAATATTAGATACTTTCGACTCGGATTCATTTTTATCACACCTCTTTGTCTTCAAAGAAAATTAGATCATTATAAAAAAAGAGTTTAGAACTGAACTTCTTTCTTTTTCCATTTCACCTCTATTGTTTATTTTGGTTTGTGGCTAATGGAAGTGGAAGGGTCGTTCGAGAAGTATCATCTCATCGGATAATGATACACGAAAGGCGTAGGATAGTTTATCGAAAAGAAAAAACGGAACAGTAAATAAAAAAGCTCCTGATTGGATCAAGAATCCCATTTTTCATTTGATTTGGTGTGGATAAAAGATCTTTTTATGGTATACTATTCAATTCTCGACGATGAATTTATTTGATAGCTCAACTATTGTTATTTATGATATTGATTCGATTCAATACCATCGAGAGGGAGTTCATCCATTGAATTGACAGGCAAAAGATTTATCATCTCTATGGGATTAAATCCCGAGTTATTGTGAAATAAAATTAAAATAAAAAAAAAACGATTAGATTATGGAAGTGAATATTCTTGCATTTATTGCTACTGCATTGTTCGTTCTCGTGCCTACTGCTTTTCTACTTATCATTTATGTAAAAACAGTCAGCCAAAATCAAAGTAAAAATGATTAATAAATTTGACCGAAACTTGACTTCTGACGAAAAGGATTCAAATTCCGCGTCTAAAATGAAATGCGCGGACTAGAATCGTCAGTATTCTATGCGATCCGATAGTATATGGTAGAAAGAAAGATTCATATATTTCTTTCTACCATACCTTTCTCACCTTTCTCGTAGTTTTCTTGTAGTGTAAAAAAAGTTCTACAGTGTATAAAATACTGTAGTAAAGTTGTACTTTAATAATAATACAAACTTAATCTACAATACTACAATAGGATGGATCTTCCTATATGTAGATATCAATTCCATATATGGAATGTATCTAATTCTATTTCTTTGCTACATCTATTTGTATTTGTTCCAATTGAAAGAAAACTTTGTTCTAATTCTTACTATTTCTTTGTCTTTCGTATTTTTTTCAATATGAATCTCCATATCTATCGAAAAAGTAAGATCAATGAAGGAAGTTTGATTAAAAAAATCAAGTCGTTTTTTTTTTTAGTTTAGCATTTTAAAGAGGTAAAAGAGGTACTTGATTGAGTCACTAACAGGAGTTCTGGAGTTCTATGGGAATCCAATTTCAAAAATAAGAAAACAAGCGGTAAATGGCAAATATGAAACTCTCCTAAGGCAAAATACATAGTTTTTTGTTAGACAATTTATATTGTTTCTCAGAACAAGTGTCTAGACACTTACCGGAACGGTTCCTTCTTTGAACATAAAAATTAGATCTTCCTCATTGTCTATTTATAATTCTATGAAGAGCCTATCGTTGAAATCGAAAATTTAGAAAGAATTAGTGGGAATGATTGAAAGAGTATTATTTATATAATACATTAATTCCACTCGAATCCAATGGACTTTCTAAATAAAAATATTGTTATTTTAAATCGTTAAAAAAAACTTTTCAGAATGATCTATAAAACAATTGATAGAGTTTTTTCCTCGACTCAATTAAAAAATAGTACCTCTAGAGTCCACTTCTTCCCCATACTACGAGTGAAAGAGAAAATGTAAAGACTACCATTAAAGCAGCCCAAGCGAGACTTACTATATCCATGTGAATTATGTCCCCTATTTCTATGAATATGAAGGAATTATTCTATTATTACTCACTAATAATAGTGGAATCAATGGTGCAGAGTCAAAAATATATTTTGACTCAACACTATTGATGAATCAATCAACGAAATAGATTTGTATTTATAAAAAATTCCAATTATCTATTCAATAGAATATTGATTCAATGCCTGAGCATTCAGAGACTCTCGTGAGTCCGTATCGAAATTCCGCCCCTTCCATCACCATCACTATAATCTTTCCTTTTCCTTGCATTTAGACTTCAGGGATTTCGGATTTTTTACGAGCAACCTATACCTGATGCTTGCTTCGAATCAAACAAGTATAAAAAATACCTTT